ATTATACAGAAGAACAGACAAAAAGAGAAGAGAAAAAAGAGAAGGACAAAAAAGAGGAGAACAAAAGAAAGGAAAAAGCGCGGATAAAAATAGCGGAAGCCTGGGATACCATTCCATTTGCGCAAGTAATAAGAGGTTCCATGTTATTAACTCAATCAATTCTTAGAAAATATATTATATTACCTTCATTAATAATAGCTAAAAATATTGGCCGTATTTTATTATTGCAATTTCCTGAGTGGTCCGAGGATTTTCAGGAATGGAATAGAGAAATGCACGTTAAATGTACCTACAACGGTGTGCAATTATCAGAAAAAGAATTTCCAAAAAATTGGTTAACAGACGGTATTCAGATAAAAATCCTATTTCCTTTCTGTTTGAAACCTTGGTACAGATCTAATCTACGACCCTCTCATAGAGATCTAATAAAAAAGAAAGGACAAAAAGAAAAAGATGATTTTTGTTTTTTAACGGTTTGGGGAATGGAAGCTGAACTTCCTTTTGGTTCTCCCCGAAAACGATCTTCCTTTTTTGAGCCCATTTTTAAGGAACTAGAAAAAAAAATGGGAAAAGTGAAAAAGAAGGATTTTCTAGTTCTAAGAGTTTTAAAAGGACGAACAAATTTCTTTCTAAAAGGCTCAAAAGAAACAAAAAAATGGGTTATCAAAAACCTTCTATTTCTAAAAAAAATAATAAAAGAACTCTCAAAAGTAAATCCAATTCTATTATTTAGATTGAGAGAAGTATATGAATCAAGTGAAACTAAAAAAGAAAAAGATTCTATAATCAACAATGAGATAATTCATGAATCATTTAGTCAAATTCGATCTACAGATTGGACAAATTATTCACTGACAGAAAAAAAATATGAAGAATCTGACTGATAGAACAAGCACAATCAGAAATCAAATAGAAAGAATTACAAAAGAGAAAAAAAAAAGTAACTCCAGGAATAAATAGTAGTCTTAACAAAACAAGTTATAATGTAGACTTACAATCACCAAAAAATATTTGGCAAATATTAAAAAGAAGAAACGCTCGATTAATCGGTAAATTACATTATTTTATAAAAAAATTCATTGAAAAAATATACATAGATATTTTTTTAGGTATCATTAATATTCCCAGAATCAATACACAACTTTTTCTTGAATCAACAAAAAAAATTATTGATAAATACATTTACAATAATGAAACAAATCAAGAAATAATTAATAAAACAAATCAAAATACAATTCGATTTATTTCGACTATAAAAAAGTCACCTTATAATATTAGTAATGGTAAGACGAATTCACATATCTTTTGTGACTTATCTTCCTTGTCGCAAGCATATGTATTTTACAAATTATCACAAACCCAAATTATGAATTTGTATAAGTTAAGATCTGTTCTTCAATATCATGGAACGTCTTTTTTTCTTAAAACTGCAATAAAGGATTCTTTTGGAATACAAGGAATATTTCATTCCGAATTAAGTCATAAGAAACTTCAAAGTTATGGAACGAATCAATGGAAAAACTGGTTAAGAGGTCATTATCAATATGGTTTATCTCAGATTGGATGGTCTAGATTAATACCACAAAAATGGAGAAATAGAGTCAATGAACATCGTACGGCTCAAACGAAAGATTTAAAAAAATGGGATTCATATGAAAAAGACCAATTACTTCATTACAAAAATAAAAAATATTCTGAAGTATATTCATTACCAAACCAAAAAGATAATTTTCAAAAATACTATAGATATGATCTTTTATCATATAAATCTATTAATTATGAAACTAAGAAAGACTCATATATTTATGGATCCCCATTACAAGTAAATAAGAACCAAGAGATTTCTTATAATTACACCACACATAAAAAAAAATTATTTGATATACTAGGGGATATTCCTATCAATAATTATCTAGGAAAGGGTGATATTATTTACATGGAAAAAATCCAAATAGAAAATATTTTGATTGGAAAATGCTCAATTTTTTTCTTAGAAAAAAAGTCGATATTGAGGCCTGGATCAAGACCGATCCCAACAGTAATAAAAAGATTAAGATTGGGACTCATAATTACCAAATAATTGAGAAAATTGATAAGCAAGATCTTTTTTATCTTACAATTCATCAAGATCCAGAAATTAAGCCACCCAATTACAAAAAAATATTTTTTGATTGGATGGAAATGAATGAAGAAATACTAAACCGCCCCATATCGAATCTGGAACTTTGGTTCTTCCCAGAATTTGTGCTACTTTATAATGCATATAAAATGAAACCGTGGATTATACCAAGCAAATTACTTCTTTCAAATTTGAATATAAATGAAAATGTTAGTGAAAATAAAAAGATCAATGGAAAGCAAAAAGGGAATTTTTTTAGACCAGCGAATGAAAAAAAAACTTTTAAATTAAAGAATCGAAATCAAGAAGAAAAAGAACCCGCAGGCCAAGGAGATCTTGGATCAGATGCACAAAACCAAGGAAAAGATATTGAAGAAGATT